ATTAAAGCAATGCGGGGTTCAATATAATCCACAGACAGGGCTGGAGAAGAAAATGAAAATAGCTAATATTATGTATTGTAGTATTGTATATATGAAGAAAGATAGATGATATTGCAGAGTTTTTAAGAGAAAAAAGGATTGGGTGGGGGGTCCTACTAGATATATGTACAGAATACGATTTAATACTAATAGAATAATAAAGTGCAGGTGGTTTACGTTATGGAAGAAAAAAAGTATATGTTATTTACTAGTTAGATAGGAATTATCCCTATCTCTTTTTTTCTAGCTCACTTCATTTATAATTTATATAGATTCAAATATCAGTCCTTTTTCGATTTTTTCTGTGATTGTTAATTGAATGAAAGAATATAAGAGTTTCTAAACAAGAAAACACAATGGCTAAAACCGTATGTATCTATTTACATAAAACTCCATCATGGGTAGAAAGAAAGGAAAAACAGTATATGGAAGTAGTTCTTAAAATTAAGTAATATTCTGTTGGAGTTTTTAGCTACTTCGACCCGATAGATTTTAGTGATAAGTATCAATAAAAAAAAAAAGAAGTAAGTAAAAAGGTAGTATAGTAAAGTAAATAGTAAAAGTAGAAAAAGAAGTGGATAAAGATTAAGTAGTAATTCATTGGTTGGTTGTATCATTAACCATTTCTTTTTTTTTTTTATTTTGCGAGGAAATTACCATGAATCCACTTATTTCTGCTGCTTCCGTTATTGCTGCTGGATTGGCTGTGGGGCTTGCTTCTATTGGACCTGGGGTTGGTCAAGGTACTGCTGCGGGCCAAGCTGTAGAAGGTATTGCGAGACAACCAGAAGCAGAGGGTAAAATACGAGGTACTTTATTGCTTAGTCTGGCTTTTATGGAAGCTTTAACAATTTATGGACTGGTCGTGGCATTAGCTCTTTTATTTGCAAATCCTTTTGTTTAATTTTATCGTAGAATAAAAATGTAAAAAAAAGGGGGACCTATCTTTTTTCTTATTTTATTAACTGGGAGTTTCCCTTTGCTCCTTCGAATTTTACTCCTATAACTATTTATTTTTTGTTTGTCGAAACAATACTTTGGGAGGGACTGATTTGAGGATAAGGAATTAGCGGATCCACTCGCTTTCTTCCCTTTCGTTCTTAGTTTAGTAAAATTACATTAAAAATAAGAAATGGAACAAAAAAATCGATAAAAAAAAGGGGGGAGGCGAGTGGAGTGATACAAAAAGAACTCTGTTCTTTGTTAGTCCTATCTATAAGAGGAGAGCATATGAAAAATATAACCGATTCCTTTGTTTCCGTGGGGCACTGGCCATCCGCTGGGAGTTTCGAGTTTAATACCGATATTTTAGCAACAAATCCAATAAATCTAAGCATTGTGCTGGGTATATTGATTTTTTTTGGAAAGGGAGTGTGTGCGAGTTGTGTATTTCAAGAATAGGTTGGATTTCGCCGGCTGCACTTTCTTTATATTTATGTATTCTTTTTTTTATTTGCATAAATAGGAAAAAGGGTGCACAATCTCGACGAATTACTTCGTAATTGGATTTTATTCAGAAATCATATCTAAGAACCATAGCATTTCGTGACTAATTGGTAAATGAACTTTGATTCTCTATCAACCAATAATGTTGAGGTCTTTTACATGGTTAAAGATAAATTGTTTGAAGTCCAGGCACAGCATACCGTGGTACTCTTTCTACCGCTACATTAGTACCGAAATACCGCAAATAAAAAAATAAAAAAAATAAATAATTGGGAATTTATCCGATGTATAACACTCATATGGATAAATTTATTTGAACCATTTACAGTTATAGGAAAGATGGGTATATTCCCCCACCCCTTTTTTTATCCACTGCCAAATCGACGACCTATATATTGTATAAAAAAGATAAATTTTTTAAATTTTTTGGATGAAAAAAAAAAAGTTTGTGAATAAAGAACAAATAAAGAAACAACTTTGCTGACAATTTTTTATTTTTTGTCTGGTCTGAAGAGTCCTACTATCCTAATATTCTGATGTTAGATCAGTTTCGATATCTTTGAATACGAACAGAAAAGAGAGGATAGGCTCAAGAGAGGATAGGTTCATTCCATTCAAAGATCAAAGATATGGGAATGTCTATCAAAGGAAAGAAACAATTGAGCGTGAGAGCCAAATGAATCAAAAGATTCATGTTTGGTTCGGGAAGAGATATGAGAGTTGTGAAATGAATGTAAAGATAATCTACTTTCATTAAATGATTTATTAGATAAGCGAAAACAAAGGATCTTGAGTACTATTCTAAATTCAGAAGAATTACGTAGAGGGGCCGCTGAACAGCTCGAAAGAGCGCGGGCTCGATTACGTAAAGTGGAAATGGAAGCAGATGAGTATAGACTGAATGGATACTCTGAGATAGAAAGAGAGAAAATAAATTTGATTAATGCTACTTGCGATAGTTTGGAACAATTAAAAAATTACAAAAATGAAACTCTTTTTTTTGAACAACAAAGAG